AACAAAGTAAGCTAATTTTAAGCTATTGGGTTCATACCCCAAATATGATTTAAATAATCCTTTGTTAATTTTTTTTAAAAAATTAATAATTTGAATAATTACTATCACTGTATTAATTTCTTTATCATCAAACTCTTGATTTATTTATTGATTAATAATAGAAATAAATATAATATCATTTATTCCTTTAATAAATAATTATAAATTAAAAAATTTAAATGCTATAATTACATATTTTGTAGTTCAAGCTTTTTCATCTTCTTTATTTTTTCTTTCAGCATTTCAATATAATATAATACAAATTGAATTCTTTTTATTTTTAATTAATATTTCAATTTTAATTAAATTAGGTATAATTCCTTTTCATTTATGATTAATTTCAATTAGAGAAATAATAAATTTTAATTCTATTTTAATTTTATTAACAATACAAAAAATCATTCCTTTATTAATTGCAGAAAAATTTATAAATAATTCATTAATCCCTTTATTTTCAATATCAACTTTTTTTGCATCATTTTTAGCTATAAAACATAAATTAATAAAAAAAATTTTAATTTTTTCTTCAATTTCTCACCAAGGATGAATTTTATGTCTTTTAGTAAAAAAACTTAATTTTTGAATTGCTTATTTAATACTATATTTTATTATTTTCTTTAATATTATTAGAATTTTTAATAAATATAAAATTAATTTTTTTTCTGATTTTATAAAAAAAAAAATAAAATTAGAAATTAAAATTAAAATAATTATATTAATAATATCTCTAGGAGGAATACCTCCATTTTTAGGGTTTTTCATAAAAATTGTATCAATTTATTTATTAATAAATTTGAAATTAATTTTTATTTTCATGCTTATTTTATCTTCATTACTTAATTTATTTTTTTATATACGAATAATTATTCCTTTTTTTTTTATTAATTTAAAATTTTTTACTTGAAATAATATTTTTATAAATAAAAATATTTATATAAACATAAATTTAATTATTCTAATTGTTTTAATTTATATATATATATAAGAAGATTTTAAGTTAAATTAAACTAATTACCTTCAAAGTAAAAATTATTTTTATAATAAATCTTATTAGTAAAAGAATCATATTCATTAATAAATTTACAATTTACCGCCTAAACTTCAGCCATTTTACCGCGATGAATATACTCAACTAATCATAAAGACATTGGAACAATATATTTAATTTTTGGTGCATGAGCAGGAATATTAGGATTAAGTATAAGAATATTAATTCGACTTGAGCTAGGTCAACCAGGAAGATTAATTGGTAATGATCAAATTTATAATGTAATCGTAACTGCCCATGCATTTATTATGATTTTCTTTATAGTAATACCTATTATAATTGGGGGATTTGGAAATTGGCTTGTCCCTATTATATTAGGGGCCCCTGATATAGCTTTTCCACGTATAAATAATATAAGATTTTGGCTTTTACCCCCTTCATTATTTTTATTAATTAATTCATCTTTAGTTGAATCAGGAGCAGGGACTGGATGAACTGTGTATCCCCCATTATCATCAAATTTATCTCATTACGGCCCTTCTGTTGATTTAGCCATTTTTTCTCTTCACTTAGCTGGGGCATCATCAATTTTAGGGGCAATTAATTTTATTACAACTATTTTAAATATACGTTCTATTGGCATATCTATAGAACGTATACCTTTATTTGTCTGATCTGTTTTAATTACAGCCATTCTTTTATTATTATCTTTACCTGTTTTAGCAGGGGCTATTACTATATTGTTAACAGACCGAAATTTTAATACTTCATTTTTTGACCCTTCAGGCGGAGGAGACCCTATTTTATATCAACATTTATTTTGATTTTTTGGCCACCCTGAAGTTTATATTTTAATTTTACCAGGCTTTGGTATAATTTCTCAAATTATTTGTTATAATACAGGTAAAAAAGAGCCTTTTGGAAATTTAGGTATAATTTATGCTATAGCGGCAATTGGTTTATTAGGATTCATTGTGTGAGCACACCACATATTCACAGTTGGAATAGATGTAGATACTCGAGCTTATTTTACATCGGCAACCATAATTATTGCTGTTCCTACAGGAATTAAAATTTTCAGCTGACTTGCAACTTTACATGGTTCTAATATTAAATTTAACGCTTCAATTTTATGAGCTTTAGGATTTGTTTTTCTATTTACCATTGGAGGTTTAACAGGAATTATATTAGCAAATTCTTCAATTGATATTATTTTACATGATACTTATTATGTAGTAGCTCATTTTCATTATGTCTTGTCAATAGGAGCAGTATTTGCTATTATAGGAGCTATTGTTCATTGATTTCCTATATTTTTTGGAATAAATCTTAATTCTATTTTAACAAAATCTCAATTTGTTATTACCTTTTTAGGGGTAAATTTAACTTTTTTTCCTCAACATTTTTTAGGCCTTGCGGGAATACCTCGACGATATTCTGACTATCCTGATTTTTTCTCTAAATGAAACTTTTTATCCTCTTTAGGCTCATTAATTTCATTAGTAGGGGTTATTATATTAATTATTATTATTTGATTAAGAATTGAAGAAAAAAAAATAATTAATTTTTCTAACTTTATAAATTCATCAATTGAGTGAATATTAAATTTTCCTCCCTCAGAACATTCATTTAATCAAAATAACATTATTATTAAATAAACTTATGATAACTTGATCTCAATTAGCATTTTCAGACATAAACTCTCCTATTATAGAACAAATAGTTTTTTTTCATGATTATTCAATAATAATTATTTTAATTATTACAATTATTACAATTTATATAATTATTAATATCATAACAAACAACTTTATTAGTCGTTCTTTAATGGAAGGTCAAGAAATTGAAATTATTTGAACAATTATTCCAGCTTTAACTTTAATTTTTATTGCAATCCCTTCTCTTTATTTACTTTATCTCACAGATGAGACATTTAACAATCAAATTTCAATTAAAGTTTTAGGCCATCAATGGTATTGATCTTATGAATATTCAGATTTTAACAAAGAATTTGATTCCTTCATAATTCCAGAAAGAGAAATAATAAAAAAAACTTTTCGATTATTAGATACAGATAACAATTTAGTTCTTCCTATTAATACTAATATTAAATATTTAATTTCATCAATAGATGTAATTCATTCTTGGACTATTCCATCACTAGGATTAAAAATAGATGCAATTCCTGGGCGTCTTAATCAATCTTTTTCAATATCAAGACGTCCAGGATTATTTTATGGTCAATGTTCTGAAATTTGCGGTGCTAATCATAGATTTATGCCAATTTCATTAGAACTAACTTCAATACTTAATTTTATTAAATTTATTAATTCCTCATTGAATGGCTGATAAAAGTGATGGTCTCTTAAACCAATTTATAGTTAATGTTAACTTTCAATGAGAAAACTAGTTAATTAACTATAACAAAAGAATGTCATTCTTTAATAACTTTAAAAGTGTTTTTTAATTCCTCAAATTTTTCCAATAAATTGATTTATTCTTTCTTTAATTATTATATTAATAATTTTTTTAATAACAATTCATTTTTATTTCTTAAATCTCAAAAATAAAAATAAAATAAAATACATTCAAAAAATATTTTACAAATTTAATTATAAATTTTAATGATAAACAATTTATTTTCCATTTTTGACCCATCAACATCTCAAAGATTTAATTTTAACTGATTAAGTTTAGTAATTTGAATATTTATTATCCCTCAAGAATTTTGAGCATCATCTTCATTTTTTCTAATTTCTTGAAAAATTCTAAGAAAAAAATTTTTTCAAGAAATTAGAAATAACATAAAGTTAAATAAATTTAAAAATTGTTTATTTATTTTTTCCATTTTTTTTTTTATTATAGAAAGAAATTTTTTAGGATTAATTCCTTATGTCTTTACTTCATCAAGTCATTTAGTATTTACAATATTTTTTGCATTTCCTTTTTGAATAACTTTTATTTTTTTTTCTTTAATTAATAAATTTAATATAATAATAGCTCATCTAGTGCCATTAGGATCCCCTATAATACTAAGATTTTTTATAGTAATTATTGAAACTGTAAGAAATTTAATTCGACCGATTACTCTTTCTGTTCGTCTAGCTGCTAATATAATTAGAGGTCATCTTTTAATTCATTTACTTTCTTCTATTACAATTTTTAGAAAAATATTATTCCTATTAACAATTCCTTTAATAATAACTCTTTTAATTTTAGAAACAGCTGTTGCTTTTATTCAAGCATTTGTATTTGCAATTTTAATTAGCCTTTACATTAATGAAAGATAAATAAACTTATGATATTTCATCCTTTTCATTTAGTTGAAAAAAGCCCATGACCTTTAACAAGATCAATTTCTGCTCTTTCTTTAACTTTAGGTTTTGTAAGTTTTTTTCAAAACTTAAATTTCTTCTTATTAATATTAAGAATTTTAATAATTTTTATATCATCATTTCAATGATGGCGGGATATTTCACGAGAGGGATCTTTCCAAGGTTTTCATACATATTGAGTATTAAATGGATTAAAAATAGGAATAATTTTATTTATTTTATCAGAAATTTTTTTTTTCATTTCTTTTTTTTGAGCTTTCTTTCACAGAAGTCTTTCACCAAATATTGAAATTGGTGGTCAATGGCCTCCTAAAAATATTTTTCCTTTTAACCCATTTGAAATTCCTTTATTAAATTCTACTATTCTAATTTCATCTGGTATTACAATTACTTGAAGACATCATTCAATTATAAATAAAAATTATATTTCAACTCTAAATTCTCTTTTAATTACAATTATTTTAGGTGTTACTTTTACAATATTCCAAGGCTTTGAGTATTTTCAAGCTCAATTTTCTATTTCTGATGGAATCTTTGGCTCAACTTTCTTTTTAACAACTGGTTTTCATGGAATTCATGTGTTAATTGGTTCAATTTTTTTATTAGTTTCTTTTTTTCGAATTAAAAAACAACTAATTTCATCAAATCACTTTTTTGGTTTTGAAGCTTCTGCATGATATTGACATTTCGTAGATGTAGTATGATTATTTCTTTTTACATTTATATATTGATGAATTTATTATTTAATTAGTATAATGATTAGTACATTTAATTTCCAATTAAATAGTTTTTAATAAAATTAAATAATTTTATATTTATATATTACTTTAACTATTATTATTAGACTTCTTTTATTTTTATTTTTTTCTTTGGGCTTTCCCGGGAAAAAAGCCAAAGAAAAAAATTCCCCTTTTGAATGTGGATTTGACCCATTTTCTTTATCTCGTGTCCCCTTTTCATTAAAATTTTTTTTTATTGGCATTATTTTTTTAATTTTTGATGTCGAAATTGTAGTAATTCTACCATTTCCTTTAATAATAATAATAAAAAATTTACATTTTACATTTTATTTTTTTTTAATTAATTTTATAATTTTATTAGGCCTTTTATATGAATTAAATTATAGAATACTTGATTGAATGAAATAATTAAGAAAAGTATTTAAATAAAATAAAATCTAATTTGCATTTAGACATTGGGTTACCCTTTTCTGTTAAAATAAAGCGATTATATTGCATTCAGTTTCGGCCTGAAGTTAGAAATTTTTCTATTTTTTAATAGAAGCCAAAATTAGAGGCGTTTCACTGTTAATGAATTAATTGAATGTTCCTATTAAATATAAGATTAATTATATAGGCTTCTAACCTAAAAATAATGAATTATTCATTTAATCTTTAATTTAAATAGTGTAATTTTAAACACTTAACTTTTTCGCTGTTAAAATTCTTATTAGATTTAAATTAATTACAAAAATTGATGCAAATAAAGTAAAATATGTTTAAAAAAATAAAATAAAGTTAATCTTTAATTTAAATAGTGTAATTTTAAACACTTAACTTTTTCGCTGTTAAAATTCTTATTAGATTTAAATTAATTACAAAAATTGATGCAAATAAAGTAAAATATGTTTAAAAAAATAAAATAAATTAAAAATAGTAAAATAATTCTTTGAGGTAAAATAATTTTTCATGCTATTATTATTAATTGGTCATATCGTATTCGCACGTAAGTACCCCGTATTATAATAATAATAAATATAATTATTAAAATAGAAAATTGACTTAAATTTTTAAAACCTAAAAATAAATAATTAGTTAAATATCTAATAATTATAATATTTCCATATTCAGATATAAAAATAATAGCAAATAATCATGATCCATATTCAATGTTAAATCCTGAGACTAACTCGGACTCTCCTTCAGCCAAATCAAATGGAACTCGATTTAATTCAGCTAAAATTGAAATAAATCAAATAATAAATACAGGGAATATTCTAAAAATTAAAGGATAATAAGTTTGAAGTTTAAAAAAGTAAAATAAATTAAATCTTTGAGGTATAATTGATATTGTAATTAAAATTAGTGCTATTCTTACTTCATAAGAAATAACTTGAGCGAATCCTCGATATGATCCAATTAACGAATATTTAGAATTAGAAGCTCAACCTCTAAAAAGGATAGAATAACTTCTGAGTCTTGAAATACAAAGAAAGAAAATAATTCTTATTCTTAAATTTAAAGCAGTATTAGAAAATTGAAAAATTATTCATATTATAATTATTATAATAATTATAAAAATTGGAGCAATAATTTGCAAATTTTTATTTATATAAAATATTTTATTTATTTCTTTTCTAAAAAGTTTAATTGCATCTCTAAAAGGTTGAAATAAACCTAAAATTCCTGTTTTATTTGGCCCTTTTCGAAAATGACAATAACCTAAAAACTTACGTTCTATTAAAGTAAAAAAAGCAATTCTTAATAATACTATTAAAATTAATATTATAAAATAAATTAAATTTAAAATTATTAAAGGAAAGGAAATTTTCATAAAGGAAGCTTAAATTCCTTGCATTTTCTGCCACTTTAATAATTACAAAAATTGATGCAAATAAAATAAATAAATAAAACTAAAAATTAGATTTTAAAATTCCTTTCGTACTAAATAAAATTTGTTTTTTATTAAGATAGAATCCAACCTGATTCTCATCGGTCTAAACTCAGATCATGTAGGAATTTAAAAGTTGAACAAACTTCTTATTTTAATATCTTCATTAAAAAAGTATCCTAATCCAACATCGAGGTCGCAAACTTTTTTGTCAATATGATCTATCAAAAAATATAACGCTGTTATCCCTAGAGTATTTAATCATATTTTCATTAATAATGGGTCATTTTTAAATTAAAAAGTTTTTAATATTTTTTAACCGCCCCAGTTAAAATTTAATTAAAACAAAAAATGTATTATTTAAATTTTAAAAATTCTTAGGGTCTTCTTGTCTTTAATTTTTATAATTGTTTTTACACAAATTAAAAAAATTTCAATTTTTAATTTTAAGAAAGTTGTTTTTTGATATTCCATTCTCTTAGCATTCAATTAAAATCTTATTTCAATACCTTTGTATAGTCAAAATACTACAGCAATTTAAAAAAAATTTCATTGAGCAGGATTTGCATTTATTGTTTATCTAAATGCGTTGTTTTTATTAAACAGTCAAAAAAAATAATTGCCTAGTTCTTAAAAATTAAATTAAATTAAATTAATTTTTAATTAATTATTAATAATAAAAAAAAATTTTTTTACTAATATTTTCATTTTTTTTTAAATTTTTAATTAAATTTAATTTAAAAAAATAAATTCTTTTATTTCAATTTAACTTAATTTATTTATAAAAATAAATAGAAAAATTTTAATTCTTTTATTATTTTTTAAAATATTATAAATTTAATAATTTTTAGCTTATCCCAAAAACTTTTTTTTGTAGTTTTAAAAAATAAATTAATATTTACAAAATAATATTTAATTAATTTTTTTTAACTAGATATTATATTTTTTGATAAGAATTTCACCTCTAAAATTTATTTTATTTTAATATTGGAACATTAGAAAAATTAAATTTTAGCTCAAAATATTTCGAGAAAAATAAAATTTTATTTTTTTTTAAAAGCCCCTAATGCAAAAGGTACATTAATTTTTCTATTAAATTATAATAATAAATTCCTTTTCAGTTTATTAAAAATAAAATAAAAATAAAATAAATTTATTAAATTGATTAAATTATTTTAATTTTATTATAAAAAAATGGTAATTTATACAAATTTTCATTGTAAATGAAACATCTAATGATTTCATTTTTAAAACACTTTCCAGTACTTTAACTTTGTTACGACTTATCTTAATAAAGAGTGACGGGCGATATGTACATATTTTAGAGCTTAATTCAAATTAACATTCTATTTTAATTTTACTTTCAAATCCTAAATTAAAATTTTAATTTTAATAATCTCTTAAAAGAAATGTAATTCACTTCATTCTTAAATTTTTACTGCACCTTGACTTAATTTTTTTTAAATTTGCATAAATTTTATAAATTAAAATTAATAATTAATTTAATAGTGGTATACAAATTGACTTAACAAATTTAAGTAAGATTTAGGTGTTTTATCCATTAAAGAGCAAATTCCTCTGAAAAGCTTAAAATACCGCCATAATTTTTTGCTTTCGTAATTAATATTTACTTACAATGTAAAGCTCTTAAATAATAGGGTATCTAATCCTAGTTTATTATAAGAATTTTAATTTTATACAAAATTCAATTAAAAAAAAATTTCACCTTAATTTTTAATAAATATAATTAAATTTATTTTTTAAATTTTATTATAAAAAGAATTTTTCTATTTGTTTAACCGCTGCTGCTGGCACAAATTTAGCTAGAAATTTATTCTAACTCTTAATAATTATTAGTTATTTAAAAAAAATAAATTTTCTATTATTTGTTTTTTAAAAAATGTATAAAAAAATTAGAATTTTTTCTTTAAAAACCAAATTTAATTTAATTAAAAAAAGAAATAAAATAAAATTAAATCGGGAAAATTTTAATTTTTTCAAAACTCATGTCTATCGGTTATCTGGATATATAAAAGGATGTGAGTATGCTAGGATTTAGTGGGCAAATCACCCTTATTTTGAAAATAAGACCTATAATTTGAGCAAAATGTAACCATCTTTTTTTTTTTCCGAATTTATTAATTAGTAGATGTGTACATGACTTAGTATGACCCTTTGTTACTCTCCTATGGGTCAATAAATGAGACAGCCGGTCGTGGACCCTTATTCTAAATAGATGTAATTATATCTTGCGATAGTAAAATGCCTGAAAAAGGATTATCTTGATAGGATAAATTATGTAAATTAATTTACTTTTACTAAAATTTTTTAATTAACTTTAATAAATTTAATTATTTTTTAAAAACTCAAAATTTTTTGTGATAACACTCAAAGTTATTTGCACCATTTTTTGTAATTAAAATGTTTTTAAATAATATTTTTACATTTTCAGTGTAATGTTTTTAATTAAACTATAAAAACAAACAAATAAAAATATTATTAAAAAAATTATCCCGAAAATAATTTCAAATTTATTTATTTTCTTAATTAAACTAAAATTATAATTATTTATAATTATTTTCTTTATTCCTAAGGGCCCTATTATTTCTATTCATGATCAATCATTGATTCTTATTTGTAATAAACGTTTGTTATTTCTTAATAAAATGTAGCTTGTTAAATTATTTAAATATCATATTTTTATGAAAAATTTCATATTTATTAAAAATTTATAAGTAATTCTTAATCTTTTATTGTATACATAAATGCAAATAAAAATTATTATTATTATTATTAATTTTTGTTGGTTTGACAAAAAAGTAATTGAATAATTAGAAATAATTATTCATCTTATTAAATTTCTTATTATAATTAATTTTATAGATAAAATCAAAATAGGATATTTTATAAAAACATTTAAATTATTTATTAATAATCTTACATTTGTAGTTCCTTTTAATAAAATTATATATCTAAGGCGTATGTTATAAAGAAAAGTAAATAAAATGCCGATAATAAAAAGAATTATTTCAATTATATTTTGAGATTTAAAAAAAAAAAATTCTATAATAATATCTTTTGAATAAAATCCTCCAATAAATGGAAACCCCATTAAAGATAATATTCCAATAATTATACAACTTAAAATTGTAGGACTGAATTTAAAAAAATTTGAAAGAAAACGAATATCTTGGTTTCCTATTAAATTATGAATAATAAACCCAGCACATAAAAATAACATTGATTTAAAAATAGCATGTACAATTAAATGAAAGAAAGACAAAGAAGTAAGGCCTAAAGCTAAAGTTAATATTATAATTGATAATTGACTTAAAGTTGAAAAAGCGATAATTTTTTTTAAGTCATTTTCAAAAAAAGCGTTAATTCCAGCTATAACTATAGTTATTAAAGAAATTTTTAGTAAAAATCTTCTAAAAACCCTATAGTTAAATAATAAATTAAATCGAATAAGTAAATAAACCCCAGCAGTTACCAAAGTTGAAGAATGAACTAAAGCAGAGACTGGAGTTGGAGCAGCTATTGCTGCAGGAAGTCAAGCTGAAAATGGAATTTGTGCTCTTTTTGTTATAGCAGCAATAATAATTAATAAACCTCAAATTAATTCAAATTTTCGAAAAGAAACTAGCTCAAAAGAATTGAAATTAATTGCAAAAATAATTATTATAATAATTATAACATCCCCAACTCGATTACTAATAATAGTTATTATTCCTGAATTATATGAATTCACTCTTTGATAATAAATAACTAAACAATAAGATACTAAACCTAAGCCATCTCATCCCAAAATTAATATACATATATTGGGTATTAAAATTAAAAGTAATATTGATAGAATAAAAAATAAAACTATTCAACAAAAAGATATTTTATTTTTATCTAATATTATATACCTAAATCTATATCACAAAACTATTCTTGAAATTAACAAAACAATAAAAGAAAATATACAACTTATTCAGTCTAATAGAATGTAAAATTTAAATTCATGTCTTAAAATTGTTACTAAAGAGTATTCAATAATAATAAATGAATTATTGTATAATAAAAATAAAAGACAAACTAAAAAAAATATTGAAAATATTAAAAGCATTAAAGTTCAATTAATAAAAATTGTTTAATGAAACTTTCATCTATAAAATCACAATTTATAATTTTTTTTTAAACTAATTAAACTTTTATAATCATTTTATAAAAAAATTAAATTTTATAAATCATAATATTAAAGGTATTAAATGTAAAAATAATAAATAATATTCTCGAGCAAAAATTATATTTCTTCTAAAAATTATTCATCTCTGACCATGATTAATATATCTATACATAAATATTGAATAACAAGCGCTTAAAAAAATTAATATTATTATTGGAATTATTAATAATATTCTAAACTTTATTACTCTTAACCCTAAAAATAATTCTCTAAATAAATTTATTGTTATAGGGGCTGATATATTAACAATTCTAAATAAAAATCATCATAAAGTTAAATTTGGAAAAATTAAATTTATTCCTTTAATTATAAAAATATTTCGAGTGTAAAATCGTTCATAAATTAAATTACTTAAGCAAAAAAGACCTGAACTACATAAACCATGACCAATTATTATTATTAATATTCCATATGAACCATACAAATAAAATGTTAAACAACCCCTTAAAGCAATCCCCATATGAGATACAGAAGAATATGCAATTAAAGATTTAATATCAATCTGGAATAAACAATAAATTCTAATTATCACTGCTCCTCATAAAGAAATTACAATAATAATTATTCTAAAATTGATTAAATCAATAAAAAAAAATCTTTTAAATCGGTATAAACCATAAAATCCTAATTTTAGTAAAACACCTGCTAAAATCATGGAGCCTGAAATTGGGGCTTCTACATGTGCTTTTGGTAATCATAAATGAAATAAAAATATGGGAATTTTTACTAAAAAACCTATAATCATTATAATAAATATTCAATTTATCTCTCTAAATAATCATTCATTATAAATAATTATAAAAGAAATTCTTTTTGTTAATATTAGCACTAATAAAGGTAATGAACCAAAAATTGTGTATATTAGTATATAAAATCCGGCTTGAATTCGTTCAGGTTGTGATCCTCACCCTATAATTATTAGGACAATTGGGAATAAAACTGATTCAAAAAATAAATAAAATAATATAAAATTATTAAATGAAAAACAAAAGAATAATAAATTTATTATTATTAAAATGTAAAAAGTAAAAATTTTATTTTGAAAAAGATTATTTAATCGGCTTGCTATTAATATTAAAAAAGTAATTCAAACTGTTAAACTGATTATTCTAAAACTTATAAGATCAAAATAAAAAAAGTTTATAATTATCTCAGCATTATTTATTAAACCTTTTAACACTAATAAAATTATTAAAATTATTAAATAAACTATAATTTGATAAGAATTCATAAAAATAAAAAAACATAAAATTAAAATTATTGGTATATACATTAACATTTAATTAAAGTTATTATTTTTATTATTTCATTTCCGTAATAAAATCTTATTATTACTAATATTCTCAACCCTAATCCAGCTTCGCAAACAATTCTAATTAAAAAAGTAAATACACCTAAAATATTAAATATGCAAAAAAAAATGCAAAGTATTAATAATAAGCTTATATAAATAAATTCAATTCTTAATAAAATTATTATTAAATAATAACGATTAATAAAAAAAATAAAAATTCCTATTAAATATAATACAATTACTAAAAATGTCATAAGTTAAGTTAAAATAATTTAATTTAAAATGTTGATTTTGTAAATCAAATTTGGTTTTCCTTTTAGCATCAGAAAAGATTAATATCTCAACAAATCTCCAAAACTTGCATACTAATACTATATATTATTTTCTGAAATTAAAATTGTTATATTTTTATCAATTATTTGTGCTTCAGTTTTTCATCCAGTTATAATACTACTAACTTTAATTTTATTAACATTATTTTTATCAATGGTTTTTTATTATTCATATCAATTTTCCATTATATCTATGATAATAATTTTAATTATTTTAGGGGGAATATTAATTATTTTTATATACATAGTTAGATTATGTCCTAACAAAAAAATAAAATTTAATAAAAAAATTAGAGTCACTTTTACATTTTTATTAACACTAATTTCATATAATATATATATAATAAAATTAGATTTAGTTTATATTAACAAAATTTACTTAGTAAATTTTGTTAATATAATTATTGTAATAATAATTTTTCTTATATTAATATTAATAATTGTTGCAAAAAATTTAAATTGAATTAATGCTCCTATTAAAAAATTTATTTAAACTTATGTTAAAATTAATAAATCCATTAATTAATTTACCTACACCGTCTAATATTTCGTTTATATGAAATTTTGGGTCATTATTAGGTATTTGTTTATTCACTCAAATTATAACAGGTTTATTTTTAGCTATAAATTTTTCAAGAGATATTTCTACTGCATTTTCTATAATTTCTCATATTCAACGAGATGTTAATTACGGATGATTAATTCGCTCTATTCACGCTAATGGTGCATCAATTTTTTTTATTTTCATATATATTCACGTAGCACGTGGAATTTATTATTCATCTTTTTATTTTAAAAAAGTATGAATATCAGGAATCATAATCATATTTATTTTGATAGCAACAGCATTTTTAGGTTATATTTTACCTTGAGGTCAAATATCTTTTTGGGGGGCTACTGTAATTACAAATTTAATTTCAGCTATTCCATATATCGGTATTTCAATTACTTATTGAATTTGAGGAGGGTTTTCAGTTGACAACAATACTTTAATTCGTTTTTTTACTTTACATTTCATTCTGCCTTTTATATTATTAATATTAACAATAATTCATATTATACTTATTCATGAAAAAGGCTCAAGAAATCCCTTAGGAGTAACAATAAATTTAGATAAAATTCCTTTTCATCCTTATTTTACAATTAAAGATTTATTAGGGATTTTTTTAGTAATTATAATATTTTCATATTTAATTATTATTAACCCTTACAAATTTATAGATGCAGAAAATTTTAATATTGCAAACCCAATAATCACTCCACCTCATATTCAACCTGAATGATATTTTCTTTTTGCTTATGCTATTTTACGATCAATTCCTAATAAACTTGGGGGAGTGATTGCATTATTAATATCTATTGTTATTATTATTAGATTTTCATTTTCAATAAAAAATAAAATATCTTCTTTTTATTTCAACATCATATTTAAAATTATATTTTGATTATTAATTAATTGTTTTTTTTTACTAACTTATTTGGGAGCTATACCTATTGAATATCCTTTTGATTTAATAAGAAAAATTGTAACAATTCTTTATTTTATAATTTTTATTATAATTCCTTTAACATAGACTTTTTAACTATATTAAGTATATATTTTGAAAATATAAAAAAGATTGTTTTCTAAAAGTCTATTTATTATTTCAATTGAATTACTTCATAAATAAATTCTAAATTTATTGCAATTTTTCTGCCAAATTGAATTATAAAAATAAAATAAAATTAAATCGGAAAAATTTTAATTTTTTCAAAACTCATGTCTATCGGTTATCTGGATATATAAAAGGATGTGAGTATGCTAGGATTTAGTGGGCAAATCACCCTTATTTTGAAAATAAGACCTATAATTTGAGCAAAATGTAACCATCTTTTTTTTTTTCCGAATTTATTAATTAGTAGATGTGTACATGACTTAGTATGACCCTTTGTTACTCTCCTATGGGTCAATAAATGAGACAGCCGGTCGTGGACCCTTATTCTAAATAGATGTAATTATATCTTGCGATAGTAAATCTTATTAAAATTAAATTGCAAATTTAAATTTGATAATAATTATTATCTAAGATTTTT